GTCCCTGTAGCTTACAACTAAAGCATGGCTCTGAAGATGCCAAGACGGCCCCACACCCGCCCGAGGACAAAAGACTTAGTCCTAACCTTACCATTAGTTCTCGCTAGACATATACATGCAAGTATCCGCGCCCCAGTGTAAATGCCCTTGACTCCTACACCGCAGGCAAAAGGAGCTGGCATCAGGCACGCCCACAGCAGCCCAAGACGCCTTGCTTAGCCACACCCCCACGGGTACTCAGCAGTAATTAACATTAAGCAATAAGTGTAAACTTGACTTAGTCATAGCGACTCAGGGTTGGTAAATCTTGTGCCAGCCACCGCGGTCATACAAGAGACCCAAACTAATCGTTCGCGGCGTAAAGAGTGGACTCATGCCTATCACATTAATTAAGGTCAAAACGTAGCTGAGCCGTCATAAGCTTAAGACACACTTAAAACCACCCTAAAGATGACCCTAATCCATATGACCTATTAAACTCCACGAAAGCCAGGGCCCAAACTGGGATTAGATACCCCACTATGCCTGGCCCTAAATCTTGATGCTTCATATAACCAAAGCATCCGCCTGAGAACTACGAGCACAAACGCTTAAAACTCTAAGGACTTGGCGGTGTCCCAAACCCACCTAGAGGAGCCTGTTCTATAATCGATAACCCACGATACACCCGACCACTTCTTGCCAAAACAGCCTACATACCGCCGTCGCCAGCTCACCTCTTTTGAGAACGCCACAGTGAGCACAATCGCCCTAACCCCGCTAACAAGACAGGTCAAGGTATAGCTCATGAAGTGGAAGAAATGGGCTACATTTTCTAGCTTAGAAAACTCACGAAAAGGGGCATGAAATAGCCCCTAGAAGGCGGATTTAGCAGTAAAGCGGGATAACATAAGCCCCCTTTAAGCCGGCCCTGGGGCACGTACATACCGCCCGTCACCCTCCTCACAAGCCCTAAATCATCAATAAATAATACACCTTCCCGCTAAAGATGAGGTAAGTCGTAACAAGGTAAGTGTACCGGAAGGTGCACTTAGCACACCAAGACGTAGCTATAACATCAAAGCATTCAGCTTACACCTGAAAGATGCCTGCCACACATCAGGTCGTCTTGAAGCCAACTCTAGCCCAATCCCCTACAACTAGGCGTACATAAAAATCTACTAAATATTTAAACTAAAACATTCTTCTAACTCAGTATAGGTGATAGAAAGGTCATTAGGCGCTATAGAGACTCGTACCGTAAGGGAAAGATGAAATAACAATGAACAAGCCAAGCAACAAGCAGCAAAGATAAACCCTTGTACCTCTTGCATCATGATCTAGCCAGACCAACCAAGCAAAGCGAACTTAAGCTTGCCACCCCGAAACCTAAGCGAGCTACTTGTGAGCAGCTACCCATGAGCGAACCCGTCTCTGTTGCAAAAGAGTGGGATGACTTACTAGTAGAGGTGAAAAGCCAATCGAGCTAGGTGATAGCTGGTTACCTGTAAAACGAATCTAAGTTCAACCTTGACACCTCCTCCAGGAACCCTCAGCCACCCCCATGAAGGTGTCAAGAGCAATTTAAAGGGGGTACAGCTCCTTTAAAACAAGGATTCAACCTCCTCTAGCGGATAACTAACAACCCTATGCATAGCAATTGTGGGCCTTTAAGCAGCCACCAACAAAGAGTGCGTCAAAGCTCCATTTCCATAAAAATCCTAAATCCACATGACTCCCTTCCCACTAACAGGTCAGCCTATATCTATAGGAGAATTAATGCTAAAATGAGTAACTAGGGTAAGACCCCTCTCAAGCGCAAACTTACATCTACACATTATTAACAGACAGCTAATACTCCTACTAGTACAAGACTACGTATTTCACTCTCTGTTACCCCGACCCAGGAGCGCCTACTAGAAAGATTAAAATCTGTAAAAGGAACTAGGCAAACCCTAAGGCCCGACTGTTTACCAAAAACATAGCCTTCAGCCCAACAAGTATTGAAGGTGATGCCTGCCCAGTGACACCATGTTCAACGGCCGCGGTATCCTAACCGTGCGAAGGTAGCGCAATCAATTGTCCCATAAATCGAGACTTGTATGAATGGCTAAACGAGGTCTTAACTGTCTCTTACAGATAATCAGTGAAATTGATCTCCCTGTGCAAAAGCAGGAATGTACACATAAGACGAGAAGACCCTGTGGAACTTAAAAATCAGCAGCCACCCCACAACAAGACCTAGCCTACCGGGCTCACCGCTAGCAAGATGTTGGCTCGCATTTTTCGGTTGGGGCGACCTTGGAGAAAAGTAAATCCTCCAAAAACAAGACCACTCCATCTTAACTAAGAGCAACCCCTCGACGTACTAACAGTAACCAGACCCAATACAATTGATCAATGGACCAAGCTACCCCAGGGATAACAGCGCAATCTCCTCCAAGAGCCCATATCGACGAGGAGGTTTACGACCTCGATGTTGGATCAGGACATCCTAATGGTGCAGCCGCTATTAAGGGTTCGTTTGTTCAACGATTAATAGTCCTACGTGATCTGAGTTCAGACCGGAGTAATCCAGGTCGGTTTCTATCTATGTTGAACTTTTCCTAGTACGAAAGGACCGGAGAAGTAAGGCCAATGCCGCACGCACGCCCTCTCTCTAAGTAATGAACCCAACTAAATTACAAAGAGACCCTACACAGCACCTAATCCTAGAAAAGGATAGCTAGCGTGGCAGAGTTTGGTAAATGCAAAAGGCTTAAGCCCTTTACCCAGAGGTTCAAGTCCTCTCCCTAGCTCATTACCCCTATGATCATACTCTACCTCATCATATCACTATCATACGCAGTACCAATCCTGATCGCCGTAGCATTCTTAACATTAGTGGAACGAAAGGTCCTAAGCTACATACAAGCTCGAAAAGGCCCAAACATTGTAGGACCCTTTGGACTTCTCCAACCAGTAGCAGATGGTGTCAAACTATTTATCAAAGAACCCATCCGCCCATCCACCTCCTCCCCAATTCTCTTTATCATAACCCCAATACTAGCCCTCCTCCTAGCCATTACAATTTGAATCCCCCTTCCCCTCCCCTTCTCCCTTACCGACCTTAACCTGGGCCTCCTCTTTCTCCTAGCCATGTCAAGCCTGGCAGTATACTCTATCCTATGGTCCGGCTGAGCCTCCAACTCAAAGTATGCACTCATTGGCGCACTACGAGCAGTAGCACAAACCATCTCCTATGAAGTAACACTAGCTATCATCCTCCTATCCGTAATTATATTAAGCGGGAATTATACACTTAACACTCTTGCCACTACCCAGGAACCCATATACCTTATCTTCTCTTCCTGGCCCCTCGCAATAATATGATACATTTCCACTCTCGCTGAAACTAATCGAGCCCCATTCGACCTCACAGAAGGAGAATCCGAACTAGTCTCAGGCTTCAATGTAGAATACGCTGCAGGCCCGTTCGCCCTTTTCTTCTTAGCCGAGTACGCCAACATCATACTAATAAACACCATAACTGCCATCCTATTCCTAAACCCAAGCCCACTAAACCTGCCCCCAGAACTATTCCCCCTAGCCCTGGCCACAAAAACCCTCCTCCTCTCCTCAGGCTTCCTCTGAATTCGTGCTTCCTACCCACGATTCCGCTACGATCAGCTCATACACCTCCTCTGAAAAAACTTCCTGCCCCTAACATTAGCCCTATGCCTCTGACACACCAGCATGCCCATCTCCTATGCAGGCCTTCCACCCTACCTAAGAAAAATGCCCTACAAACGGAAATGTGCCTGAACCTTAAGGGTCACTATGATAAAGTGAACATAGAGGTACACTAACCCTCTCATTTCCTTCACCTTAGAAAAGCAGGATTCGAACCTACACAGAAGAGATCAAAACTCCTCATACTTCCTCTATATTATTTTCTAGCAGGGTCAGCTAACAAAGCTATCGGGCCCATACCCCGAAAATGATGGTTTAACTCCTTCCCCTACTAATGAACCCCCACGCGATACTAATCTCAACCCTAAGCCTACTCCTAGGGACAATTATTACCATTTCAAGCAATCACTGGGTTATAGCTTGAACTGGACTAGAAATCAATACCCTTGCAATCATCCCCTTTATCTCAAAACCCCATCATCCCCGAGCTATCGAAGCTACAATCAAGTATTTCCTAGTACAAGCAACGGCATCAGCCCTGCTCCTGTTCTCAAGCATATCCAACGCTTGAGCCACTGGACAATGAGATATTACTCAACTTACACACCCAACATCATGCATCCTACTAACAATTGCAATCGCCATAAAACTAGGACTAGTACCATTCCATTTTTGATTTCCTGAAGTACTCCAAGGCTCGTCCATAACTACAGCACTACTAGTATCTACAGTCCTGAAACTCCCTCCAATCACCATTCTCTTCATGACATCCCACTCACTAAACCCAATACTACTAACCACTATAGCTATCTCCTCAGCAGCCCTAGGAGGCTGAATAGGACTTAATCAAACCCAAATCCGAAAAATCCTAGCCTTCTCCTCCATCTCTCACATGGGATGAATAGTGGTTATCATTATCTATAACCCAAACCTCGCCCTACTAACTTTCTACCTCTATGTCCTAATAACCACCACCGTATTTCTCACCCTTAACACAACTAAGACGCTAAAACTAGCAACAATAATAATCTCATGGACAAAAACCCCCATACTGAACGCAGCACTAATAATAACCCTACTTTCGCTAGCGGGTCTTCCACCACTTACAGGCTTCTTGCCCAAATGGCTCATCACTCAAGAACTCACTAAGCAAGAAATAACCTCAACAGCCACAATCATGGCCCTACTTTCTCTACTCGGACTATTCTTCTACCTCCGCCTTGCATACTACTCAACAATCACCCTTCCACCCAACACCACAAACCACATAAAACAATGACACACCAATAAAGCCACAAACACCTTAATCGCCATCTTAACCTCCCTAGCCGCCCTACTCCTTCCACTCTCTCCCATAATTCTCACAACCCTTTAGAAACTTAGGATCGACCTAAACCAAAGGCCTTCAAAGCCTTAAACAAGAGTTAAACCCTCTTAGTTTCTGCTAAGATTCGCAGGACACTAACCTGCATCCCCTGAATGCAACTCAGATGCTTTAATTAAGCTAGAACCTTAACTAGACAGATGGGCCTCGATCCCATAAACTCCTGGTTAACAGCCAGACGCCTAAACCAACAGGCTTCTATCTATCAGACTCCGGCACTCTTAATGTGCATCAATGAGCTTGCAACTCAACATGAAACTTTCACTACAGAGTCGATAAGAAGAGGAATTTAACCTCTGTAAAAAGGACTACAGCCTAACGCTTCAAACACTCAGCCATCTTACCTGTGACCCTAATCAATCGATGACTATTCTCCACCAACCACAAAGACATCGGCACTCTATACCTAATCTTCGGTGCATGAGCCGGCATAGTTGGCACCGCACTTAGTCTCCTCATCCGCGCAGAACTAGGACAACCTGGCACCCTTCTAGGAGACGACCAAATCTACAATGTAATCGTCACAGCCCATGCCTTCGTAATAATTTTCTTTATAGTCATGCCAATTATGATTGGAGGCTTTGGAAACTGACTAGTCCCCCTTATAATTGGTGCTCCCGACATAGCATTTCCACGTATAAACAACATAAGCTTCTGACTACTACCTCCATCCTTCCTCCTACTTCTAGCCTCCTCCACAATTGAAGCTGGTGCAGGAACAGGATGAACCGTATATCCTCCCCTAGCCGGCAACCTAGCCCACGCCGGAGCTTCCGTAGACCTTGCCATCTTTTCTCTCCACCTCGCTGGTATCTCCTCCATCCTAGGAGCCATCAACTTTATCACAACTGCCATTAACATAAAACCGCCAGCCCTCTCGCAATACCAAACCCCACTATTCGTGTGATCCGTCCTTATCACTGCAGTCCTCCTCCTCCTATCCCTTCCAGTCCTCGCCGCTGGCATCACTATGCTACTTACAGACCGAAACCTGAATACCACCTTTTTTGACCCTGCTGGTGGAGGCGACCCAGTACTATACCAACACCTGTTCTGATTCTTTGGTCACCCTGAAGTTTACATCTTAATTTTACCAGGATTCGGAATCATCTCCCATGTAGTAGCCTACTATGCAGGTAAAAAAGAACCCTTCGGCTACATAGGCATAGTATGAGCTATGCTATCCATTGGATTCCTAGGCTTTATCGTTTGAGCGCACCATATATTTACAGTAGGCATAGACGTAGACACCCGAGCATACTTCACATCAGCCACTATAATCATCGCCATCCCAACAGGCATCAAAGTCTTCAGCTGACTAGCCACACTCCACGGCGGCACTATCAAATGAGATCCCCCAATACTATGAGCCCTAGGATTCATCTTCCTATTCACTATCGGAGGCCTGACAGGAATTGTACTGGCAAACTCCTCCCTAGACATTGCCCTTCACGACACATACTATGTAGTTGCTCACTTCCACTATGTCCTCTCAATAGGAGCCGTCTTCGCCATTCTAGCAGGATTCACCCACTGATTCCCACTACTCACAGGATACACCCTCCACCCCACATGAGCCAAAGCCCACTTTGGAGTCATATTTACCGGTGTAAACCTAACATTCTTCCCCCAACATTTCCTAGGCCTCGCTGGCATGCCACGACGATACTCAGACTACCCAGACGCCTACACCCTATGAAACACCATCTCCTCTATCGGATCTTTAATCTCAATAACAGCCGTAATCATACTAATGTTCATTATCTGAGAAGCCTTCGCATCAAAACGCAAAGTACTACAACCAGAACTTACAGCCACTAACATCGAATGAATCCACGGCTGCCCGCCTCCATACCACACCTTCGAAGAACCAGCTTTCGTCCAAGTACAAGAAAGGAAGGAGTCGAACCCTCGTACGCTGGTTTCAAGCCAACCGCATCAAACCACTTATGCTTCTTTCTTATGAGACGTTAGTAAACCTATTACATAGCCTTGTCAGGACTAAATCACAGGTGAAAATCCTGTACCTCTCACCATGGCCAATCATTCACAATTCGGATTTCAAGATGCCTCATCCCCCATCATAGAAGAACTTGTCGAGTTCCACGATCACGCTTTAATAGTTGCCCTAGCTATTTGCAGCCTAGTCCTTTACCTCCTTACCCTCATACTAATAGAAAAACTGTCTTCAAATACCGTAGACGCCCAAGAAGTCGAACTAATTTGAACAATCCTACCAGCCATCGTCCTCGTCCTACTTGCCCTCCCATCCCTACAAATCCTCTACATGATGGACGAAATCGACGAACCAGACCTGACCCTAAAGGCTATCGGACACCAATGATACTGATCCTACGAATACACAGACTTCAAAGACCTGACATTCGACTCCTACATAACCCCAACAACAGACCTCCCTCCAGGCCACTTCCGACTGCTAGAAGTAGACCACCGCGTTGTCATCCCTATAGAGTCTCCAATTCGCGTCATTGTTACCGCTGATGATGTACTGCACTCCTGAGCAGTCCCATCCCTCGGAGTAAAAACAGACGCGATCCCCGGACGACTAAACCAAACATCATTCATCACCACCCGACCAGGAATCTTCTACGGCCAATGCTCAGAGATCTGTGGAGCTAACCATAGCTATATACCAATCGTGGTAGAGTCAACTCCACTCACCCATTTCGAATCCTGATCCACACTATTATCTTCCTAATCATTAAGAAGCTATATACCAGCGCTAGCCTTTTAAGCTAGAGAAAGAGGATCGCCCGCCCCTCCTTAATGACATGCCTCAATTAAACCCAAGCCCATGATTCTTTATCATACTCCTGTCCTGACTGACTTTCTCCCTAATTATCCAGCCCAAGCTCCTGTCATTCACCTCTACCAACCCCCCATCTACCAAAACCCTAATTACTACAAAATCAACACCCTGAGCCTGACCATGAACCTAAGCTTCTTCGACCAATTCACAAGTCCATGCCTCCTAGGAGTCCCACTAGTCCTCCTTGCAGTACTATTCCCCGCACTACTACTCCCATCACCTAGCAACCGCTGAATCACGAACCGCCTGTCTACCCTTCAACTCTGATTCTTCCACCTAATCACAAAACAACTAATAATCCCATTAAACAAAAACGGCCATAAATGAGCCCTACTCTTAACCTCACTGATAATCCTCTTACTTTCAATCAACCTCCTAGGCCTCCTACCGTATACATTCACCCCAACCACCCAACTATCAATAAACATAGCCCTAGCATTCCCACTTTGACTAGCCACCTTGCTTACGGGCCTACGCAACCAACCTTCAATCGCTCTAGGCCACCTTCTACCCGAAGGCACACCCACACTACTAATCCCAGCCCTGATCATAATCGAAACTACCAGCTTACTGATTCGCCCCTTGGCACTAGGAGTCCGTCTCACGGCTAACCTCACAGCAGGCCACCTTCTCATCCAACTCATCTCCACAGCTACAACCGCTCTTCTCCCCATCATACCAGCAATCTCACTCCTAACAACATTAATCCTATTCCTTCTGACCATCTTAGAAGTAGCAGTAGCTATAATCCAAGCTTACGTCTTCGTCCTACTCCTAAGCCTCTACTTACAAGAAAACATCTAATGGCCCACCAAGCCCACTCCTACCACATAGTAGACCCAAGCCCCTGACCCATCCTAGGAGCAACAGCCGCTCTACTTACCACCTCAGGATTAATCATGTGATTCCACTACAACACCTCACATCTCTTAGCCCTAGGCCTTCTCTCCACACTCCTAGTAATACTACAATGATGACGTGACATTGTACGAGAAAGCACATTCCAAGGTCACCACACCCCCACCGTACAAAAAGGCTTACGATACGGCATGATCCTATTTATTACATCAGAAGCATTCTTCTTCCTCGGCTTCTTCTGGGCATTCTTCCACTCTAGCCTCGCCCCCACCCCAGAGCTAGGAGGACAGTGACCCCCCGCAGGAATCAATCCACTTAACCCCCTAGAAGTCCCCCTATTAAACACAGCCATCCTACTAGCCTCTGGCGTAACCGTCACATGAGCACACCATAGCATCACAGAAAGCAACCGAAAACAAGCAATTCAAGCACTTACCTTAACTATCCTGCTAGGGTTCTACTTTACAGCACTTCAAGCCACAGAATACTACGAAGCACCTTTCTCTATTGCTGATGGGGTATACGGCTCAACCTTTTTCGTCGCTACAGGATTCCATGGCCTACATGTCATCATCGGATCCTCATTCCTCTCAGTCTGCCTCTTACGACTAATCAAGTTCCACTTTACATCAAACCATCATTTCGGATTCGAAGCGGCAGCCTGATATTGACATTTCGTTGACGTCATCTGATTATTCCTCTACATAACCATTTACTGATGAGGGTCATGCTCTTCTAGTATACTGATTACAATCGACTTCCAATCCTTAAAATCTGGTGAAACCCCAGAGAAGAGCAATCAACATAATCACATTTATACTGACCTTATCCCTCATCCTATCCATCCTCCTAACTACATTAAACTTTTGACTTGCCCAAACAAACCCAGACCTAGAGAAACTCTCCCCGTATGAATGCGGCTTCGACCCCCTAGGATCCGCTCGACTCCCCTTCTCAATCCGATTTTTCCTCAGTAGCTATCCTCTTCCTCCTTTTCGACCTAGAAATTGCCCTCCTCCTTCCCCTCCCATGAGCCAGCCAACTTCAATCTCCTGCCACAACACTTACCTGAGCCTCCACCCTCATCCTCCTGCTAACACTAGGACTAGTCTATGAATGAATGCAAGGAGGACTAGAATGAGCAGAATAACAGAAAGTTAGTCTAACCAAGACAGTTGATTTCGACTCAACAGACCATAGCTTAACCCTATGACTTTCTTCATGTCACTCCTTCACCTAAGCTTCTATTCCGCCTTCACCCTAAGCGGCCTTGGACTAGCCTTCCACCGAACTCATCTAATCTCCGCCCTACTTTGTCTAGAAAGCATAATATTGTCCATATACCTTGCCCTATCCATCTGACCCATTGAAAACCAAGCAACATCATTCACCCTAACACCAGTACTTATACTAGCATTTTCGGCATGCGAAGCAGGAGCTGGCTTAGCCATACTAGTAGCCTCTACACGAACCCACGGTTCAGACCACCTACACAACCTAAACCTCTTACAATGCTAAAAATCATCCTCCCAACAATCATACTCATCCCTACAACCCTCCTATCTCCCAAAAAATTTTTATGAACAAATACCACTACGTACAGCCTCCTAATTGCCACCCTAAGCCTCCAATGACTACTCCCATCTCACTACCCACACAAAAATACAACCCCATGAACTGGCATCGACCAAATCTCCTCCCCCCTGCTAGTCCTATCTTGCTGACTCCTGCCCCTCATAATCATAGCAAGCCAAAATCACCTTCAACACGAGCCATCTACACGAAAGCGAATCTTCATTACAGCACTAATCACAATTCAACCATTCATCCTCCTAGCATTCTCTTCTACTGAACTAATGCTATTCTACATCTCATTCGAAGCCACCCTAATTCCCACTCTAATCCTCATCACACGATGAGGGAACCAACCAGAACGCCTAAGCGCTGGCATCTACTTACTATTTTACACCCTCATCAGCTCACTCCCACTACTAGTTGTAATATTGTATTTACACATAAAAATTGGCACATTACACCTCACAATACTCAAACTAACCCACCCCACCCTCAACAGCTCCTGAACTGACCTCTTATCCAGCCTAGCCCTACTATTAGCATTCATAGTAAAAGCACCCTTATACGGCCTGCACCTATGGCTACCCAAAGCCCACGTCGAAGCACCAATTGCAGGGTCAATACTACTTGCTGCTCTACTCCTCAAACTAGGCGGCTACGGCATCATACGAGTCACCCTCCTAATAGGACCCGTTTCCAACTATCTGCACTACCCCTTCATCACCCTAGCCCTATGAGGTGCCCTCATAACCAGCTCAATCTGCTTACGCCAAACTGACCTCAAATCCCTCATTGCCTACTCATCTGTCAGTCACATAGGTCTAGTCATCGCCGCAAGTATAATTCAAACCCACTGGGCATTCTCAGGCGCAATAATCCTCATAATCTCACACGGACTAACCTCCTCCATACTATTCTGCTTAGCCAACACAAACTATGAGCGTACACACAGCCGAATCTTAGTACTAACACGAGGCCTACAACCCCTCCTACCCCTAATAGCCACCTGATGGCTCCTAGCCAATCTTACAAACATAGCCCTTCCCCCAACAACAAACCTAATAGCAGAATTGACCATCATGGTCGCACTATTCAACTGATCCGCCCCTACAATCCTTTTAACTGGAGTCGCAACTCTACTAACCGCCTCATACACCTTATTCATACTACTAATGACCCAGCGAGGAACCCTACCCACTCACATCACATCCGTCCAAAACTCAACCACACGAGAACATCTCCTCATATCTCTCCACATCCTCCCCATACTACTCCTTATCCTAAAACCCAACCTAATCTCTGGAGTCCTCTCATGCAAGTATAGTTTAACCCAAACATTAGACTGTGATCCTAAAAATAGAAGTTAAACCCTTCTTACCTGCCGAGGGGAGGTTAAACCAACAAGAACTGCTAATTCCTGTATCTGAGTCTAAAACCTCAGCCCCCTTACTTTTAAAGGATAACAGTAATCCACTGGTCTTAGGAGCCATTCATCTTGGTGCAAATCCAAGTAAAAGTAGTGGAACCCGCCCTACTCCTTAACACCTCCATCCTCCTAACACTTACAATCATCCTAACACCCATCCTACTCCCACTCATATCAAAAACCCTCCTAAACTCTCCAGCTACCATTACACGCACTGTCAAAACCGCATTCCTAACAAGCATTGTACCCATAACACTTTTCATATATTCAGGCTCAGAAAGCATCACCTCCCACCTAGAATGAAAATTCACCATAAACTTCAAAATCCCCATCAGCCTCAAAATAGACCAGTACTCCCTAATATTCCTCCCCATTGCCCTACTTGTAACATGATCCATCCTCCAATTTGCAACATGGTACATAAGCGCAGAGCCTTATATCACAAAATTCTTCTCCTACCTCCTAATATTCTTAATCGCCATGCTAACACTAACCATCGCCAACAACATATTCCTCCTATTCATTGGCTGAGAAGGCGTTGGAATCATGTCATTCCTACTAATCGGCTGATGACAAGGTCGAGCAGATGCCAACACAGCCGCCCTCCAGGCCGTACTCTACAACCGAATTGGGGATATCGGCCTAATCTTAAGTATGGCCTGGCTTGCTTCCACTATAAACACCTGAGAAATTCAACAAACTACCCCCACCACTCAAACCCCCATTCTCCCCCTGTTAGGCCTCATCCTGGCCGCCACAGGCAAGTCTGCCCAATTTGGACTACACCCATGACTACCAGCCGCCATAGAGGGTCCAACCCCAGTCTCCGCCCTACTCCACTCCAGCACAATAGTAGTAGCAGGAATCTTCTTACTTATCCGTACCCACCCACTACTAGCCTCCAACCAAACTGCCCTGACCCTGTGCCTCTGCCTGGGCGCCCTCTCCACACTATTCGCTGCAACATGCGCCCTCACACAAAACGACATCAAAAAAATCATTGCCTTCTCCACATCAAGCCAATTAGGACTAATAATAGTCGCAGTCGGACTAAACCTCCCACAACTAGCTTTCCTGCACATCTCAACCCACGCCTTCTTCAAAGCTATACTCTTCCTGTGCTCAGGTTCCATCATCCACAGCCTCAATGGCGAACAGGACATCCGAAAAATAGGGGCCCTACAAAAAACCCTACCCACAACCACCTCCTGCCTAACTATTGGTAACCTTGCCCTGATAGGAACTCCATTCCTGGCAGGATTCTACTCAAAAGACCTCATCATCGAAAGCCTTAACACATCCTATCTTAACACCTGAGCGCTTCTCTTAACTCTTTTAGCCACATCCTTCACCGCAACCTACACCCTCCGCATAACTCTACTAGTCCAAACAGGATTCACTCGTACACCCACAATCACCCCAGCAAATGAAAATAACCAAGCAGTTACCGCCCCAATCACCCGACTTGCACTAGGCAGCATTATAGCCGGCCTACTCATCACATCCTACATTCTCCCCACAAAAACACCCCCTATAACCATACCCACACTCACAAAAACTGCCGCCATCATCGTCACAGTCATAGGCATCATCCTAGCTCTAGAACTCTCTAACATAGCACACATGTTAGCTCGCCCTAAACAAGGTAACCTCTCAAACTTCTCCTCCTCCCTGGGTTACTTCAACCCACTAACACATCGACTCAGCTCCACAAACCTCCTATTCACCGGACAAAAAATTGCCTCGCACTTAATCGACCTATCTTGATACAAAAAAATAGGCCCTGAAGGGCTTGCAGACCTCCAACTCATAGCAACCAAAACCTCAATCAACCTCCACACTGGCCTAATCAAGACCTACTTAGAATCTTTCGCATTATCCATCCTCATCATCATCCTATCCCTTCATAGACCCCCCCAATGGCCCCCAACCTACGAAAATACCACCCCCTACTAAAAATAATTAACAACTCCCTAATCGACCTGCCAACCCCCTCAAACATCTCCGCTTGATGAAATTTCGGATCCCTCCTTGGCATCTGCTTGATAACTCAAATCCTAACTGGTTTACTACTTGCCGCACATTACACTGCAGACACAACCCTAGCCTTCTCATCCGTTGCACACACCTGCCGCAATGTACAATATGGCTGACTTATCCGAAACCTTCATGCAAACGGAGCCTCATTTTTCTTCATCTGCATCTACCTACACATCGGACGAGGGCTCTACTACGGCTCCTACCTATACAAAGAAACTTGAAACACAGGAGTTATTCTCCTACTAACCCTCATGGCCACCGCCTTCGTAGGATACGTCCTACCCTGAGGACAAATATCATTCTGAGGAGCCACAGTCATCACCAACCTATTCTCAGCCGTCCCCTACATCGGCCAAACCCTAGTTGAGTGAGCCTGAGGCGGGTTCTCAGTAGACAACCCCACATTAACACGATTCTTTACTCTGCACTTCCTCCTCCCTTTCATAATTGCAGGCCTCACCATTATCCACCTCACCTTCTTACATGAATCAGGCTCAAATAACCCGCTCGGTATTTCCTCCGACTGTGACAAAATCCCATTCCACCCCTACTTCTCCTTAAAAGATATCCTCGGCTTCATACTAATATTCCTTCCTCTAATAACCCTAGCTCTATTCTCCCCCAACCTCCTAGGAGACCCCGAAAACTTCACACCCGCAAACCCACTAGTTACACCACCACATATTAAGCCAGAATGATACTTCTTATTCGCATACGCCATCTTACGCTCTATCCCTAATAAACTGGGTGGAGTATTAGCCCTAGCCGCTTCAGTACTTGTCCTATTCCTCACCCCCCTACTCCATAAATCCAAACAGCGTACAATAATCTTCCGTCCCCTCTCCCAACTCCTATTCTGAACCCTAGTCACCAATCTCCTCATTCTCACATGAGTAGGAAGCCAGCCCGTAGAACATCCATTCATCATTATCGGCCAACTAGCTTCCCTCACCTACTTCACCATCCTCCTCATCCTCTTCCCCGCTATCGGAGCCCTAGAAAACAAACTACTCAACTACTAACTCTAATAGTTTATAAAAACATCGGTCTTGTAAACCGAAGAATGAAGGCCATCCCCCTTCTTAGAGTTTTCCCTATCAGAAAAGAGGGAATCAAACCCCCATCACCAGCTCCCAAAGCTGACATTCTACATTAAACTATTTTCTGACCCCCCCCCCTACACCGCCCGAATCGCCCCGCGAGACAGACCCCGAACAACCTCCAACACCACAAACAACGTAAGCAACAGCCCCCACCCGGCTGCTAAAAACATCCCAACCCCATGCGAATAAAACAAGGCCACACCGCTAAAATCCATTCGAACAGAGAGCATTCCCCCGCCATCAACAGTCACCACCCCCAACTTCCATCCTTCAACAAAACCCCCAACAATAACCCCCACTACCAACACCGCAACAAACCCCAGACCATACCCCATCACACGTCAATCCCCCCAAGCCTCAGGGAACGGATCTGCCGCCAGAGACACAGAATACACAAATACCACCAATATGCCCCCCAAATAAACCATAAATAGAACAAGCGACATAAACGACACACCCAAACTCAACAACCACCCACAACCAGCAATAGACGCCACCACCAACCCAACAACCCCGTAATACGGAGAAGGGTTAGACGCTACCCCCAACCCGCCCAAAACAAAACCAAACCCTAAAAAAAGTACAAAATAAGTCATAGCAGTTTCTGCTTGGCTTTTCTCCAAGAACTACGGCCTGAAAAGCCGCCGTTGTAGGCTTCAACTACAGAAACAAACGAAAAACTAAAGGACACAATGCAGGGACCCCCCCCCCCCTACCCCCCCCCCCTACCCCCCCTACCCCCCCTGCATTTGTGTCCTATGTACTACAGTGCATCGATTTATTTATCATATTCATGACCCCCATACGTATTAAAAACAACATGTCATGTAGTCATTAAACCCATGAACACGGACCCACGCATATTATCTATTTCCTGGTTCCACCTCCCCATAAACCTCAAACGATCCCTTAATAAATGCACGTATTAAGGCATATATAGACCCAGACAATAACTCCTCCAACACATTCTCCGTCCAGAGGACCCGGACTTAATGATATCTTAGACATACAACAGTCACATCATACTAAACCCATGAACAGCCTACCTGTGCATAACTCCAACTCAACACGGCAGTGCTCGAGTATATATTATGATTGGCACAGTCCATAACATGCGATATCTCCTGAAGTACATAAAGCAGGGACCAGGTTATCTATTAATCTAGCACCTCACGTGAAATCAGCAACTCGACGCGAGAAGTATCCATCACGACTAGCTTCAGGCCCATTCTTCCCCCCTACACCCTAGCACGACTTGCTCTTTTGCGCCTCTGGTTCCTCGGTCAGGGCCATAACCCGACGACTCCCTCGATCTTGCCCTTCACAGATACATCTGGTTGGGGTGATATCTCACCATTTTAGTCCGTGATCGCGGCATCCCCCAATTCTGGCACTTTTGGTTCTCTTTTCTCTCCCTCTCCCGCAGCTCGCCCTTCAAGTGCGGCGGGCGCATTGGTTTATATTCTGCACCTAAATTATGCGTGACCAACTAATCTCGACCTCAGGTGCTATTGGCGTTACGGCTTAAAGATAACTGGTATCACCTTGACACTGATGCACTTTGTCTTCCATAACTCGGCTGAATGTAATGGATTAAGGATATATAGAGCCTCGCCCGCGCTAAGCGCCTCCTTGAGCATCTGGTTATGGTGTGTCCGCAAGTACCTGCAATGTTGCCCTTTAATGAATGGTCGCAGGACATAAATTTCCATCAATCTACCCCATTTACTTCCTCTAACTTTCTAGACAACACGGCTAATTTTCAACTAAATGCCCAAAACATTAGCCTATCGTGTTGTATATTTCAATATTTTCTTTCTCTTATTGGCACTGCAGTTACATTAATAATTCATCAACATATTTCATACATGTGTATGCTAATCCTCTGATAAACCATTAATAATTCATCCAACTTTTTCATTTTTTTCTTGTTTATTTTTCCACCCTTCTTTGCATTCAATACTAACCAATTTTAAGCCGCACTTTTTACCATCCCCATACATCAGCTTTGCCCCAAGCACCAACCAATTTAACCCGAACTTTCTATCATCCATACACCCATCAACTTCGCCCCAAGCACTAACCAATTTAAGCCGCACTTTCTATCATCCATACACACATCAACCTTCACCCCAAACATTAACCAATTTAAGCTGCACTTTCTATCATCCATACACACATCAACCTTCACCCCACGCACTCCCCAATTTTAAGCTACACAGACAACCAGTGAGCAACAAACACAAACAAACAAACAAACAAT